TCAAACTCTACTAATTCCCCTGCCATTACTTCATCAAGACCATGAATACGAGCAATACCGTCGCCTACTTGAAGTACAGTACCGGTATTTACAATCTTTACTTCCCTATTATATTGTTCAATACGTTCGCGGATAATATTACTAATCTCGTCGGCTCGAATAGTTACCATGAGTATTTCTTCATTTTTTTTTTTTTTGGGGGGGGGAATAATGCCTACAGTAGAAGGACTAATTGATGGTACGTAAATGTAACTCGTTGGTCAAAGAACTATTCAGAGTTCCTAGAGCTCCTTGTAAGGCTTGTTGGAAAACCCGTTGTCGGACTTGATTAATCGTTCTTTGTTGTTCAAAATGAATGGTTTCGTTTTTGTAATTTTCTAATTGTTCTAAAGTCTTAGAAGTTGAATTAATCAAATTCGATTTTTCTCGTTCTATCTCAGAGTATCCATTCATTCGAAACTGATCTGCTTCTATTTCCACTTTCCGTAAGCGGGCCCGGGCTTTTTCCAGCCGTTCAATGGCCCCCTCACGTAGTTCTTCTGAATTTCGAATAGTATCCAAAATCCTTTGTTTTCGATTATCTAATAAATCACTTAATGAAAGTAGATTATCTTTCCATTCATTGCAAAACTTCCATGATCCCTTCCCGAACCAAACATGAATCTTTCGATTCATTTGGCTCTCACGCTCCATTTTTTTTTCAATTACTTATGGGAAAATTCCCATATCTTTTTTGACTGAAATGAGCCTATCCTCTCTTCTTTATTCATAATTCATATTCCAAAAAAAAATATTGAAACTAATCACTAATCCAAGACCGGAATATTCGGAGGACTCTTCTGACCAAACAAGTAATTGTCAGTAAAGTTGTTTCTTTTTTTTTTTTCTTCAAATTCAAATCCAAAGAATTTACTTTAATGCATAGGTTATCGACTCAGCATTGAATAAGAATGGGCGAAATACCCATTAAAAAAAAAGGGGTTCAAATCCTTTTTTCGACATGAGTGTTCTATACCGAAAACTATTTCATTTATTTTGAACCCATTTCATTTTTATATTAACCATAGTAGTAGAAAGAGTACCTTGCTGCGTCTAGACTTCAAACAATTTAGCTTTAACCATGTTAATGGTCCCACGTTATTGGTTGATAGAGAATCAAAGTATATTTACCCATGAATCACGAACTGCTATGGTTCTTAAAGATGATTTCTTAATTTATTCAGAAGTAATTCGCAGGATCATGCACCTTGTCTTTCCTAGTTAAAACGAAAAAAGCGCAGCTGGGTCAATCCAGCCTATTCTTGAAATAAACAACTCGCACACACCCCCTTTCCAAAAAAAATTAATACACCAAGGACTACACTTAGATTTATTGGATTTGTTGCTAAAATATCGGTATTAAACCCGAAACTCCCGGCGGATGGCCAGTGACCCAAGGAAACGAAAGAATCGGTTACGTTTTTCATATAATCTCCTCTTTTCTTATAGACTATAGACAGACGAATTATTATCTTTTTTTCTTATTCTATATATTTTCTATATTCTATATATATATATAGATTTCTATATTCTATATATATATATAGATTTTTATATAGAATATAGATTTTTTCTATTTTCTATATTATATATATTTTTTCTATATTATATATTCTATATTATATATATTATTTTTTATTTTTTATTTTTTTATTATATATATTATTATTATTATATATTATTATTATTTTTTGTTCATTTAGCTATTATATTTCTAATTAGCTATTATATTTCTAAAAAGAGTAAAATAAAAAATATATTTGATTTTGAGAAATGAATTTTTTTTCAATTGGAAATCTCTAATAAGTATTGTTCTTATTAAAATTCAGTTTAGAATTCGGTACCTGGTCTCCCGTCAATTGCAAAACAAAATAATATATCCTGTTGCAATATTTCTTAAAAAAAAGGGTTTCGATTGGATTAAGAAGGGGGAAGGAAGAAAGCGAGTTAATATACTAATTCCTCATCCTCAAATCAGTCCTTCCCGTGGGTTATTGTCCCAATAAAAATAAATAAGTAATTGATTGTAGGAATGAAATCTTGATATAATTCGAAAAAACAAGCAGCAAGTCCAAGGCAATAAAAAAATACGTATTTTTTTTTTATATTTTATAGGGTTAAACAAAAGGATTCGCAAATAAAAGTGCTAATGCTACAACCAGTCCATAAATTGTTAAAGCTTCCATAAAAGCCAGACTAAGCAATAAAGTACCTCGTATTTTTCCCTCCGCCTCGGGTTGTCTTGCGATACCTTCTACAGCTTGGCCCGCGGCAGTACCTTGACCAACCCCAGGTCCAATAGAAGCAAGCCCAACAGCCAACCCAGCAGCAATAACGGAAGCGGCAGAAATCAATGGATTCATGATAAGTTCCTCGCACCAAAATAAAATAAAGAAATGGTTAATGATACAATCAACCAATAAATTATGACTTAATTATTCATTCCATCAATAAGATTTTCATCCAGTCGAAGTAATTAAAAATTCCGAATTGAAATAGAAATAATAATATTATTGAATCATCAGAACTACTTCGATATCTATTTTTTAGTTCCTATCCACAAAGTTTTTGTGAATTCATACAATTTTTTTGTTTTTCCATTTCTTTCTTTGTTCCGAATTATTCTTTGAATTCAAACTCTTCGTTCTTTTTCTTGATTTAATCTCTTTATTCAATATTCAATTCACAGTTACAAACGAAAAGGAAAGATTTTTATTGGAATCCTTATCTAAATCTCCAGTAGTAGGGCGGATTAGATATATCTTTTAACTCATATCATATATAACTGGGTAATACTTAACATTACATATACACGTCCTTCTTCCATAACGTAAACCAACTATTCATATCTTAGATTCAATCGGATTCTAAAATCATTTTTTGATTTTGAAAAATATTCACAAAAGAAAGTTGTCTTATAGCCATTATATATATTACATACACCTAGTTGGATTCCACTTTCCTAAACAATCCATTTTTTCTGAATCTCATTTTTTGTAAATTCTTCTCTTCCTTATCATTATCCCACATGGATACAATCAATCTAAATGGGCGAATTCATTAGTCTGAATCATTGCATAGAAATAGAAGTCTTTGGTTTTGGTTGATCTAAGTTCCTGTAATTTATTATTTATTAAAATTTTAAAATTTGAAAAATTTTTTTTGATCAATCGTTGAATTGAATAAAACGACTGAAATGGAAATCGCCCTATAGAACAGAACCTCTTTTTTTAATCACACGTTGTAAACAAATAAAGAATTTTTATTCAGATTATTACTCCTAAGATTGGAATTGAATGAACAAAAAAATCAAGACAATATAAAGAAGAGAATATTCATTGGAAGAAGGTATAAATGATCAAAAGGAATTCTAGGAAAAAGATCTTTTTTTAGATCTCTTTCCCTTTTTTTTTACAATTCCCTAATATCGTAATCTTTTTTTTTATTATTATTCCTTTAGATCGTATAGACCTTTTTGTCTATTTATGTTGATCTATTTATGTTGATTAAGTAATTTATGTTCATTAAGTATAAGTAGATTATCTTGAACAAGGCATAGATTGCCTTGCACTAAGCTATTTCGAAAATTAGTCAATGATGCCCCTCCATGGATTCGCCTATATAAGCCGCGGCTAAAGTTGCAAAAATAAGAGCTTGAATACCGCTTGTAAATAATCCAAGGAACATGACAGGTATAGGAACCACTGAAGGTACTAAAGAAACAAGAACAACAACTACTAATTCGTCCGCTAATATATTTCCGAAAAGTCGAAAGCTAAGTGATAAAGGTTTTGTGAAATCTTCTAAAATGTTAATGGGTAAAAGGATTGGAGTTGGCTGAATGTATTTGCTGAAATAACCTAATCCTTTTTTCCTAAGGCCCGCATAAAAATATGCTATTGACGTAAGTAAAGCTAAAGCAACGGTAGTATTTATATCATTCGTAGGTGCGGCTAACTCCCCATGAGGTAACTCTATGATCTTCCAAGGCAAAAGCGCCCCAGCCCAATTAGAAACAAAAATAAATAAAAACATAGTTCCAATAAAGGGGACCCATGAGCCATATTCCTCTCCAATCTGAGTTTTGCTCACATCCCGAATGAATTCAAGGACATATTCGAAGAAATTCTGCCCGCCAGTCGGAATGGTTTGTGGATTCCGAACAGCTACAATGGCTGAACCTAATAAGATAGTAATTACAACCCAAGAAGTAATAAGTACTTGGGCATGGACTTGGAAACCTCCTATTTTCCAATAGAAATGCTGGCCTACTTCCACACCGGATATATCATATAACCCTTTTAGTGTGTTTATGGAACATGATAGAACATTCATATTGCCCTCTGAAAGAAAGAAAACTTTAAAAGGAATTATTTTGATTCAACCATCTTTTTTTTCGACTTGCCCGCTTAAATTGTATTTTTTAGATACCAATAAATCGCATAATATACCCAGTTATTTTTATCTCTTTTGTACGATTCCGGAATAGTAACCGATTCCATAAATCTATGGAGTTCACAAAATAATTTATTTATCTTATTATTAATCAGGGATTTCGTATATAGCTAGAACGCCCTTCACAAATTGCAAATACTAATTTATTAAGAATTAATCGGATTGAAGCTATAGCGTCATCATTCGCTGGAATCGAAATATCTGCGAGATCCGGATCACAGTTTGTATCAATTAAACAAATCGTTGGAATTCCCAAAGTGATACATTCCCGAAGAGCCGTATGTTCCTCTTGCTGATCAACGATTATTACAACATCCGGTAACCCCGTCATATATTTAATCCCGCCCAGATATGTTTGCAAGTGAGCTAACTGTCTCTTCAATCGAGCCGCATCTCCTTTCGGAAGACGGTTGAGTCTACCTGCCTTTTGTTCCATTCTCAAGTCCCTGAACTTTTGAAGTCTAGTTTCTGTAGTGGACCAATTCGTTAAAATACCGCCAAGCCATTTTTTATTAACATAATGACACCGAGCCCTTATTGCAGCCCGCGCTACTGAATCCGCTGCTTTATTTTTTGTACCAACAATTAAGAATTGTTTTCTCCTGCTTGCTGCATCAAAAACTAAATCACAAGCTTCTGATAAAAAACGAGCAGTTCTAGTAAGATTTGTAATATGAATACCTTTACGCTTTGCAGAGATATAAGGTGCCATTCTCGGATTCCATTTTCTAGTACCATGACCAAAATGAACTCCTGCTTTTATCATCTCTTCCAAATTAATGTTCCAATATCTTCTTATCATTTCTCCCCACACTTCCTCTCTCTCTTTTTTTTTCAAAGAAAAAAGAGAGAGGGGGTACCCTGAAATAAATAATTGTTCCGACGGAACCTTCTCTTTTCCCGGAGATTGGACGTTGATATACGATCCAAGCGATTCATTTCTTTCTATTCCTTATTTTCTTTATTACTATTAAATAAAAAAAAATCACATGGAACAAATCACAGGACCGCCGTTACGTTAGTTAAAATAAAAAGATGAATCCGCTCTTAGGAATCATTAAATCCTATAAATGATTATTTTGCTGTATCATAGAAATTTTTTGAAATGCAAGAATCAAATAACTCTCTGTGGTGGAATAAAATATCTCTATCTCTAAATTCCCCCTCGAATAAATTCTTCTTTTTGGTTTTCAAAGGAATGTTATTATGTTGCCTTGAGCCTTGCACTAATCCTTTGAATCCGGTACCACCGGGTATCATACCACCTAGAACAACGTTTTCTTTCAGGCCTTTCAACCAATCGATACGACCGCGGAGAGCGGCTTTTGCTAAAACGCGAGCAGTTTCTTGAAAACTGGCCTCGGATATGAAACTTTGAGTATTCAGAGATGCTCTCGTTATTCCTAATAATATGGCTCGATAACAGATGGCTTCTTCTAAAGCGCGTCCCGTTCGTTCCGCTCGCAACAATCCAATTAGTTCTCCGGGTGAAAAAACATTTGACATTCCGTCTTCTGAAACCAAAACTTTGGATGTTATTTGACGTACAATAATTTCTATATGCCTATTATGTATCTGCACTCCTTGGGATCGATAAACCTTTTGAATCTTATTAACCAAAGAGATACGACTTTGCACTATAGTTAGTTCAGCACCAATCAAGAATCCCCAAGGAATTCCAAGAATTCTTGTTATACACTCGTTCCAACCCTCAACTCTCTTTTCTAGGCTTATCGATATTGAATCAATTGAGCGCACTTCTAACACTTGTTCCACTTTTGGAAGACCCTGCGTTATATCACCAGATCTCGATTTTTCATATAAAAATGTAACTAATGTATCTCCTTCGTAAAAGATTTCTCCATAATGGCCATGAACGGTTGCTCCTGGAGCGGCCAAATAGGGCTTTGCTGATCGTATTACTACCGAGTCCATGCGAACAATTATAACTTGACCCGATTTTAGATGGGGTCCGTTTTTGGCCATACATACATTTTCACAAATAAACTGTCCCAGGCTAATTGTTGTAAATCTTTCTTCACAAAAATTATGATAATAATTATGATGGAGAAAATACCAATTCAAATTGAATGGATTCAAAACGCTGTTACTGCATGAATCAGGATTAACAATTCTCCCGTTTTCGTCCATTAAATAATATTTAAGTACTTGAAAAGTCTGTTTTAAATTGTCAAGTTTCCAATATTTAGTTAACGAGACCTGATTATGAGTTATTAATATTAGGTAAAATAAATAAAAATTCGCAATTGGAAGGGCTGTTCCTACAGGGCCCAATGAATTTCTAATTGGAATTATAGGTATAGGATCTCTTTTAATTGATTCTTTTATTACATTGTGATGTTTTGCATCGCTGAATGGATCCATTCGAAAACAATTAGATGATGACAAAATTATCAAAGATTGACATTCCTTATTTCTATTCAACAACGTACTAATAGTTCCTTGATTTTGTTTAAGTGATTGTTGAATCCTTGTCTTGGAATAAATGGGATAAAATGGATTAATATTGGTTCGATCTGACTCATTATTAGAGATCGGTCCTGAACCTGATGGATCATTCCTTTTTCTACTGATATATGAAATATGGGATTTCGCTAGGTTGATTCTTAGGAAATCACAAATTAGACCGTTTGTGCTTACTTCAACAAAAGAAGCGCGAGCCTCTTCGATAGAAGAACTTTTTTTGTCTTGGTCCCAATTCAACACTAAACAAGTACGAACTAATTGAATACTTGTGTCAGAAATTCCCCGAATTAGTTTACCATTTCCATAAAGAATATAATTGACAACTCGAAGTTTCAGATTCTCTTTTTCCTGCAATAGATCCTGGGGGAAAAGTGTTTCTAAATTTATACCGTCCGCTATCTCATATATGATTACTGGTCGAACCAAAACAAAATACTTTTTCTTGGCGGATGTGATTCGTTGGATATAGATCCAATTTTTCACTTTTTTTGATTCCTTAGAATTTGTTTTTACCGTTCC